TGATTGCAGAGTTGATCATTCGGACCTTTCAATTCATAGATATAGATGTGGATCTCGGACCTATGAATGGGGATATTCCCGATACTCACAAAGAAAAAGGGAAGTGACTTAGACAAAAAGGGATTGGACAAAAGGAGAAGTGACTTGGACAAAAAGAAACGAAGTAACTTAGACAAATCTTGTTTGTCGATAGCCTCAGACCAATCAATCGAATATTGATTAATACGTAATCGATCGAACACTACTTGAAAACGGTTCTTCTGTTCAGAAATGAAATGTTCCAAATGTTCCTGGAAATTCTTGCTCCCATTGGACCATTTGTATCTATATGCATCAGGATCCCGATTCATGGATCTCTCGGTTCGAGAAATAAGAGGATCAAACCATTTCTTCTGACTCTTTTTCAAATTCGATAAATGTTGGTTGATCATATATTTCATTATAGTTATATGATTCAGAGTATCATTTCCTATTTGATCCCTTTGAATTCCATATTCGAAGTTGCGATCGGATCGATTCTTTTTAATGAATCGATTCGATACATTTCTTATGTACCCATAGGTGCTATATTGGATTTGAATCAGATTTCGGATCAATCTATATTGATTGACTGCCTCCATTATGTTGTTGCCAGCAAATACCGCTGTTTTTAGTTTTGGATTTTCCAAATCATTCCCGCAGTAGATCCGGACCGATTTTTTTATGATCCTTCGATAAAAAGATTCATTCTCTTCATAAAAAAGAGGAGGTAAAATCCATAAAGATTTCTTTTTCGATTCATCTCTGGAGTTGAATACCTTATTCAAGAATTTTTTTTGATCTAACCCGTAGGAATCAATAGAAAAGGCAAATCCCCTATGATACACCAGATCCGGCTCGGTTATTGATAGAGTGAATAGATCTGCCATTTCTTGAAATCTCTCTTCTGATTCAAAATCGCGGTGTAACGCGTATCCCCCTTTGTTCCGGTCATGGAATAGATGAAATAAATCAAAAAATGGATTTTTGTTCAAGAATGAAATCTTATTGGAACTGTCCATATCCGGTTCATCCTTCGGAACCATATCAGATCCCGGATCTGATGAAATAGGATGAATTGAGACGGTATTTTGTAAATACGTAATTATCTTGAATATATCAACCATTTCTTTATTTTCCGATCGTCTAGAAGGGACAAAAGAAACATCTTGTTTTTTCTTCAAAAATTTCTGATCTCTAGTGGACCCCTCAGTAGGATTCGAACCCAGATGAAGTTCTGACCATCTGTCAGAGAAAAAAGAACGAATTGATCTTGTAGGATTCCCAAGAAATTCTTCGATTTCTTCCGGAAGCAGATGATTATTCATCTGCTTCTCACGTTCCGTGAATAGCCGGGACATTGAGGAAGGATCCCAAAGAATCGATCTTTCTTTCACTTTTAGTTGCGGAATCTCTGTTTGATCGATCAATGTGTGATATTCGGAATCCTCATTTCTAATGGAATCGAAATGATCTCTGGATTGATCAGAAGATCCTTTCAATTGGCTAGAATCCGTTACTTGAACGAAAATAGATCTTATGGAATCATATTGAATATTTGACAATACATTCCATACCTTGCTAAAAAACCGATCCTTGTTTACCAACCACACATTGTCTAACCAAATCAAATTCTCTCTCGATACGTTCCTCAAAAAATCCGATTCGTGCTGATTCTTCCCCCAACTAACGAAGAGATCTTGGCGGAATTGCCACATATGAAATTGAGCACAATTTTGCAAAGAAATACCCCACTTGTTTCTCGAGAAGAGATGGGAAACATGCTCAATATCACTTGATTGAATAATTGCCTCAGCTCCTTGTTGTTTGAAGAAACCCCCCCCTTCAATTGGTCTTTTTTCACGAAAAGCAGACATGAGATAACAAATTAAGTCTTTCCCTAAGACTTCGAATAGCTGTTCCGAAGTCAAGTTGATTATGTTTCGCTTCTTCCTCGGAGAAAGACGATCAAACAATTCCCAATCACGGTCCTTGCGGATCGGATCATCCGTATAGGATAAAAAAATAAACTCCAGATATTTGCTATCTTTCTCTTTGAATGAGATCTCAATTCCAGCTACGGTTTCATTAGATATCTTACAACTAGAATCCCTCTTTTTTCCGATCCGGTTACTCCACCACCGCGAACCCCGGTTAGATTCAGGCATGATACAGTTTTTATTTATTGGGAGAACCCAAGTACTCTCTTGCGGATCCATGAAACAACTCTCAGAAATCTTTTTCCCTTTTGGAGAATACAGGAGCGAAACAATCAATCTATTGATATTGGAAGACCAAAAAGATTCTTCCAATGTCTCATTTCCGGGTCCAATGGAATTCATAGGTATAGGAAGAAGCCCCATCAAATAGAGATTTTTTCTTTCGACCATCTTTCGATTGTTAATACGAGATATAAGGACCACTACTACAAGCAGTACTACACCTTTGATCGTGAAATATCGATTGCTTCTTGAACCCCGTG